AAGGGATTTCTTGCTCTAGATATGCTCGAAAAAAGGACCAGATTATGCAATGATGAAAACGAACAAAAATACTTGCCCAAAACGTATGACCCCTTTTTGAGGGGACCATATCGTGGAACAATAAAAAAATTCTATTCACATATGATCATGAATGATTTAATCACTTCTACAGATACGGAGGATTCCATAGAAATCAATTGGATAAATAAGATTTATGGGCTACTTCCTAATAATTCTAATTATTCCAGAAAATTTGAACATCAAAAGAATCCGCCTGATAGGGAATCATTACTGAATTATATTGGTAATTCCTTAACCTCAATCAAAGAATTTCCTTTTGAGCCTGCACCCATTTTGCATTTTAAAAAATATTCTTTATTGAGAGAGCAAACAAGAATTGATTTTGAAAATCAAACAAAAGCTTTAAAATGGGTATTCGATGTAATTACAACTGATCCAAACGATCAAACAATAATTAGAAATAAATCTATTGGAATAGAAGAAATCCATAAAAGGGTTCCTCGGTGGTCATACAAATTAACTGATGATTTGGAAGAACAGGAGGAAGAAAATGAGGAAGAATCTAAGGAAGATCATGAAATTCGTTCAAGAAAAGCCAAACGCGTAGTAATTTATACTGATAACAATCAGAATACCAACCCTATTACAACTACAAATAATACTAATAATAGTGATCAAGCAGAAGAGGTGGCTTTGATACGTTACTCGCAACAATCGGATTTTCGTCGGGATATAATCAAAGGATCCATGCGTGCTCAAAGACGTAAAACGGTTATTTGGGAAATGTTTCAAGCAAATGTGCATTCTCCGCTTTTTTTGGATCGAATAGACAAAACATTTTTTTTTTCTTCTTTTTATATCTCTGAAATGATGAATCTCATTTTTAGGAATTTGGTGGGGAGAGAACCAGAATTGGGGAGAGAACCAGAACCAGAATTGGGGAGAGAACCAGAACCAGAATTGGAAATTTCACATTTTGATTTTGAGGAGGAAGAGACAAGGGAAAAAGAGAAAAAAAACGAAGAAAAAAAAGATAAAAATGAACGTATAGTAATATCAGAAACTTGGGATAGCATTATATTTGCTCAAGCAATAAGAGGTTTGATGTTAGTAACCCAATCTTTTCTTAGAAAATACATTGTATTGCCTTCATTGATAATTGCTAAAAATATTGGCCGTATGTTATTATTCCAATTCCCCGAATGGTATGAGGATTTGAAGGAGTGGAATAGAGAAATGCATGTTAAATGCACTTATAATGGTGTTCAATTATCAGAAACAGAATTTCCCAAAGATTGGTTAACAGACGGTATTCAGATAAAGATTCTATTTCCTTTCTGTTTGAAACCTTGGCGAAGATCTAAAATACGATCTCATCCTAGGGATCAAATAAAAAAAAAAGGAAAAAAAGACAATTTTTGTTTTTTAACGGTTTGGGGAATGGAAGCGGAATTCCCTTTTGGGAATCCCCGAAAACGACCTTCCTTTTTTGAACCCATTTATAAAGAACTCCAAAAAAAAGTTAGAAAAGTTAAAAAGGATTTCTTTCTACTTCTAAAAGTTTCAAAAGAAAAAACAAGATGGATCATTAAAATACTTCTAGTTCTAAAACGAATAATGAAGGAAATTCAAAAAGTAAACCCAATATTCTTATTTGAATTGAGCAAGGTGAAAGTATATGAAACGGCTGAAAATGGAAAAGATTCCGAAATAAATAATAAGATTATTCACAAATCAACCATTCAAATCCAATCCATGAATTGGACAAATTATTCATTCATAGAAAAAAAGATGAAAGATCTTTCTGATAGAACAATCACAATCAGGAATCAAATAGAACGAATCACAAAAGACAAGAAAAAAATAATTCTAACTTGTGCTGATAAAAGATCAAAATCACAGAAACATATTTGGCAGATATTCCAAAGAATAAATATACGATTAATACGTAAATCACATTATTTTATGAAATCTCTGATTGAAAATATATATATAGATATCTTGCTATGTATGATTACCATTCACAGGATCCATTTCCAACTTTTCTTTGAATCAACAAAAAAAATAATCAATAAATCCGTTTACAACGATCAAACAAATCAGGAAGGAATTGATGAAAGAGATCAAAATACAATGAACTTTTTTTCCACTATAAAAAAGTCCTTTTCGAATACTAATATTAGTAATAGTACAAAAATGTATTATGACTTATCCTCCTTGTCCCAAGCATATGTATTTTACAAATTATCACAAACCCAATTACTTAACAAGTATCAATTGAAATCTCTACTTCAATATCAGGGGACTTATCCTTTTATTAAGGATAAAATCAAGGATTATTGTATGACACGAGGAATATTTGATTACAATTCAAGACATAAGAAAATTCATAAGTCTGGAATGATTGAATGGAAAAACTGGTTAAAGGGGCATTATCAATACAATTTATCTAAAACCAAATGGTCGCGGTTAGTACCGCAAAAATGGCGAAATAGAATCAATCAACGTTATAGGATTCAAAATAAGGACTCAATTAAAGCGGATTCATATAAAAAAGAAAAAGACCAATTAATTCATTACGTGAAACAAAATTACTATGCAACGGATTCATTGACAAATCAAAAAGAAAAATGGAAAAAACACTACAGATATGATCTTTTATCACATAAATATATGAACTATGGGGATAAGGAGGATTTTGATATTTATGGGTCAAGATTACAAGTAAACGGGGTTCACAAAATTCCATATAATTTCAATAAACCAAAATCCGAATCATTTTATGTATTGGTAAGTACAGCTATTAGTGATTATCTAGAAGAAGGATATATTATTGATACGCATAAAAATCTAGATAGAAAATATTTTGATTGTAGAATTCTCCACTTTTGTCTTAGAAAAAATATCAATATTGAGACCTGGACCAATACACATATCGGTACCAAAATTGATAAAAATACTAAGACTGAAAAAAAAATCAACAACAAATTGAAAAAAAAAGATATTTTTTCTCTTATGATTCATCAAGAAATCAACCCATCCAATCAAAAAAGTATTTTTTTTAATTGGATGGGAATGAATCAAGAAAGAGTTTATCATACCATATCAAATCTAGAATCTTGGTTCTTCCCAGAATTTGTCTTACTTTTTGATGCATATAAGATTAAACCATGGATTATACCAATCAAATTACTTCTTTTTGACTTTTATTTTTATAAAAATAAAAGTCAAAATAAAAACATCAATATAAATAGAAAAAATAATCTTCAGATGATATCTCATCAAAAAAAATATCTTAAATTAGAAAATTCCAACCAACAAAAAAATGAGCAACAGGACCAAGTAAATCTTGTATCAGATCTACGAAAAGAAAACAAAAAAAAAGATATTGAAGAGAATTATGCGAGATCAGACATTACCATTAAAAAAGGTAAGAAGAAAAAACAATCCAAGAAAAACAAGAAAGCAGAACTAGATTTCTTCCTGAAAAAATATTTCCTTTTTCAATTAAGATGGGATGACTCCTTGAACCAAAGAATGATCAATAATATCAAGGTATATTGTCTCTTACTTAGACTGATAAATCCAAAAGAAATTGCTATATCCTCGATTCAAAGAGGAGAGATGCATCTGGATGTAATGCTAATTCAGAAAGATCTAGCTCTTACAGAATTGATAAAAAAAGGAATATTAATTATCGAACCAATTCGTCTATCTATAAAAAGGGATGGAAAATTGATTATATATCAAACTATAAGTATTTCATTGGTCGAGAACAATAAACACCAAACTAATAGAAAATGCATAAAAAAAAGTTATATTGATAAGAGGAATTTGGATAAACCCATTGTACGATATGGGAATATGCTTGTGAATGGGGACACAAATTATTATGATTTCCTTGTTCCCGAAAATATTCTATCTCCTAGACGTCGCAGAGAATTGAGAATGTTAATTTGTTTCAATTCCCATAATTGGAATGTTACGGATAGAAATAGAAATCCATTATTTTGCAATGAAAACAACATAAGAAACTCTGGAAAATTTTTGGATGAGGACAAGCATCTTAATACGGATACAAATAAATTCATTAAATGCAAATTTGTTCTTTGGCCCAATTACCGATTAGAAGATTTAGCTTGTATGAATCGCTATTGGTTTGATACCAATAATGGCAGTCGTTTCAGTATGTCAAGGATACATATGTATCCACGATTTAGAATTATTTAATTTAATAGTATATTTCCTATATCATATATATATATATCTATATTCCGTGACATTTTCGGTATATGAAAGCCGAAAGATGTATGCATATGCTATGTTATATTTTGGTAAATGATACAGATTGAATGGTGTATCCATTCAATTGGATATAGGAATAAATAAATTAGGGGAATCCTTTTAGATAGAAATAAATTCTTTTCTTTCGTTAATGTGGAAACATATTATCCCTTTCTATCCAAATCAAATTTTCAATTTGATTTGGATAAAATAAAGAAGTAGTATATGAATAAATCCAAATTTTTGTGTGTACTAGATGTGTGTACTAGATTAAAATAACCGGCATAATTCTTTTTTTTTTATTTTTCCTGATCGGAAAAATCCATGAAAAAGAAAGAAAAAGGATAGAAAAATTTTTTATGGTCAAAAATTCATTCATTTCCATTATTCCACAAGAAGAAAAAGAAGAAAACAAGGGTTCTGTTGAATTTCAAGTATTCAGTTTCACCAATAAGATACGGAGACTTACTTCACATTTGGAATTGCACAAAAAAGATTTTTTATCACAAAGGGGTCTACGAAAAATTCTAGGAAAACGTCAACGGTTGCTGGCTTATTTGTCAAAGAAAAATAGAGTACGTTATAAGAAATTAATTGGTCAGTTGGATATTCGAGAGCCAAAAACTCGTTAATTTAATCGTTTGAATTTTTTAGTAGTATTCCATTTTTTGTTTTGATGAGTCTCGTTTTGAGGAATTCATGGAATAATGAATTAAGGAAGAAAAGATATGACAGTACCGGTTACAAGAAAAGATCTCATGATAGTCAATATGGGGCCTCACCACCCATCAATGCATGGTGTTCTCCGACTAATCGTTACTCTCGATGGTGAAGATGTTATTGACTGTGAGCCCATATTGGGCTATTTACACAGAGGAATGGAAAAGATAGCGGAAAATAGAACAATTATACAATATCTACCTTATGTAACACGATGGGATTATTTAGCTACTATGTTCACAGAGGCAATAACCGTAAATGCGCCAGAACAATTGGAAAATGTTCAAGTACCTCAAAGAGCTAGCTATATCAGAGTAATTATGCTGGAATTGAGCCGTATAGCTTCTCATTTGTTATGGCTTGGACCTTTTATGGCGGATATCGGTGCACAGACTCCCTTTTTCTATATTTTCAGAGAAAGGGAATTGATATATGATCTATTCGAAGCCGCCACAGGTATGCGAATGATGCATAATTATTTCCGTATTGGAGGAGTAGCTGCTGATCTACCTTATGGATGGATAGATAAATGTTTGGATTTCTGCGATTATTTTTTAACAGGAGTTGTTGAATATCAAAAACTTATTACGTGGAATCCCATTTTTTTGGAACGAGTTGAAGGAGTGGGCATTATTGGTGGAGAAGAAGCTGTAAATTGGGGTTTATCAGGACCGATGTTACGAGCTTCTGGAATCCAATGGGATCTTCGTAAAGTTGATCATTATGAGTGTTACAATGAATTCGATTGGGAAGTCCAATGGCAAAAAGAAGGAGATTCATTAGCTCGTTATTTAGTACGAATCGGTGAAATGAAGGAATCCATAAAAATTATTCAACAGGCTCTAGAAGGAATTCCTGGAGGACCTTATGAAAATTTAGAAGTACGACGCTTTGATAGAGCAAAGAATTCCGAATGGAATGATTTTGAATATAGATTTATTAGTAAAAAACCTTCACCCAATTTAGAATTGTCGAAACAAGAACTTTATGTGAGAGTGGAAGCCCCAAAAGGAGAATTGGGAATTTATTTGATAGGAGATAATAGTGTTTTCCCCTGGAGATGGAAAATTCGTCCACCCGGTTTTATCAATTTGCAAATTCTTCCTCAGCTAGTTAAAAGAATGAAATTGGCTGATATCATGACGATATTGGGTAGTATAGATATCATTATGGGAGAAGTTGATCGTTGAAATGATAATTGATACGACAGAAGTACAAACTATCAATTCTTTTTCTACATCGGAATTTTTAAAAGAAGTGTATGGACTAATATGGATTGTACCCATTTTGACCCTTATATTGGGAATAACAATGGGGGTACTAGTAATTGTGTGGTTAGAAAGAGAAATATCTGCAGCGATACAACAACGTATTGGGCCTGAATATGCTGGCCCGTTGGGAATTCTTCAAGCTATAGCGGATGGGACTAAACTACTTTTTAAAGAGGACCTCCTCCCATCTCGAGGAGATATTCGTTTGTTTAGTGTGGGACCGTCTATAGCGGTTATATCAATTCTACTAAGTTATTTAGTAATTCCTTTTGGGTATCGTCTTGTTTTAGCCGATCTCAGTATAGGTGTTTTTTTATGGATCGCCATTTCTAGTATTGCTCCTATTGGGCTTCTTATGTCAGGATATGGATCGAATAATAAATATTCCTTTTTAGGTGGTCTACGAGCTGCTGCTCAATCTATTAGTTATGAAATACCATTAACTCTATGTGTGTTATCAATATCTCTACGTGTGATTCGTTGGAATATGAACTTTGAACCTCTCTTCTAGAAATAAAAGAAAAAAGAAAGAGGTTCAATGTATTGAATAGATGTTTTCATTTTTTTTTATTCAGCATTCGGGTTGATGAGTTAAACCAGATAGTTATATGAGTGAAACTAAACAGCTTCCAAATTTGTAGTAAGAAGAAACAATCTCATTCCCTATGTACAAGAATAAAGTTGAAGTAAAAATAAGCAGTGTAAACTGCTTACCCCAAGATTAAGATTTTTTGATTAGTCATCATATCTTGAAGCGGGCGCAAACAAAAGATCAACTGTATGGAGTTTCTACTACTGTCTCATATGTATTACTATACCGGGGATCAATCAAAAGTCAGTGGACGGTTAGGAACACCAAGGTACACAAAGGATTAGTAATGGAGATAATGTAAGGTATCAAAAAAGAGGTATTTCTTCATAAAACGAATCATAATAAGGACTTGAAATTGGTAGAAATGATCAAGTAGTACTTCCCTACGATTCCGATCTAGAGTATGCTCCTATTCACTGGTTAAAGAAATGACTATCAAGAACGAATTAATTCTTTATTTTATTTTTGAGTATCCTCCTCTGAGACAGAAGAACAGGAAAAAAGAAATGGAATGCAGTAATTGAATGAATAATAAAAAAAGGGGATCCCTATTTATTCTTTTCTCTATCCATATTCATACATATCGAATTCTTATCACGATTCATGAACTAATGACTAATTCTTTTTATTTTGTATTGATTGATATAAGGAGTATTTTATTGAAATATTAAGTTATTACCGAACAAAGAGAAATTTTTATTGTAAAGGATGAGATCAATTCGGAAGCACTTTTTTTATTATTCTAGCAGACAGAATTCCATTGGTCTAATTTGGGACTTTCCGATGTATCTTTATTCTATCCATCCAAAGATGGTGATAATACCGAACCCGTCCTTACATTTTTTTTGTGGCCATCGAGGAGCCGTATGAAGCTGAGGTCTCACGTACGGTTTTGAAATAGCGATGGGAACAGTGATGTTATTATCGACTATGATTATCTAACAGTTCAAGTACAGTTGATATAGTTGAAGCACAGTCAAAATATGGTTTTTGGGGGTGGAATCTGTGGCGTCAGCCTATAGGATTTATTGTTTTTCTAATTTCTTCTCTAGCCGAATGTGAGAGATTGCCCTTTGATTTACCAGAAGCGGAGGAGGAATTAGTAGCAGGTTATCAAACCGAGTATTCGGGTATCAAATATGGTTTATTTTATCTTGCTTCTTACCTAAATTTATTAGTTTCTTCATTATTTGTAACAGTTCTTTACTTAGGTGGGTGGAATTTACCTATTCCGTATATATCCATTTCTGAGCTTTTCGGAATAAAAAAAATCGCCGGCATTTTTGGAATAACAATGGGTATCCTTATTACATTAACTAAAGCTTATTTGTTTCTCTTCATTTCTATCACAACAAGATGGACTTTACCTAGAATGAGAATGGACCAGTTATTAAATCTTGGATGGAAATTTCTTTTACCTATTTCTCTAGGTAATCTGTTATTAACAACTTCTTCCCAACTTGTTTCATTATAAATAAGAGAATACGATAACACTATTTTAGATTCATAATCTCTATCAAACAAGAGAAAGAAACGTCAAATTTTTCATGTATATCTACAATATGTTCCCTATGGTAATTGGGTCCATGAATTATGGTCAACAAACAATACGAGCTGCAAGGTACATTGGTCAAAGTTTCATAATTACCTTATCCCACACAAATCGTTTACCTGTAACTATTCAATATCCTTATGAAAAATCGATCACATCAGAGCGTTTCCGGGGTCGAATCCACTTTGAATTTGATAAATGTATTGCTTGTGAAGTATGTGTTCGTGTATGCCCGATAGATCTACCCGTTGTTGATTGGAGATTTGAAAGAGATATTAAAAAGAAACAATTACTTAATTATAGTATAGATTTCGGGGTTTGTATATTTTGTGGTAACTGTGTCGAGTATTGTCCAACAAATTGTTTATCAATGACTGAAGAATATGAACTTTCTACTTATGATCGTCACGAATTGAATTATAATCAAATTGCTTTGGGTCGATTACCAATCTCAATAATTGGAGATTACACAATTCAAACAGTTATGAATTCGACTCAAATAAAAATAGACAAAGATAAACCCTTTGATTCAAGAACAATTACCGATTACTAAGATTTTGTTTTGATATAAAGGATCCATTTTATTTTGGGTAGTCAGTAACTACAAATAAAAACTAATGATTGTTGAGAATCACTCTTTGATTTAAACTAAAAATATATTTTTAGTGATGATTTCAAAATAGCAAATTTCAACTACTTTTTTCTTTTTTTTCTTTCGGATAAATATAAATAAAGTAAGGTTGGCCCGATAATTTTATCTATATCTACATTAATCCATATTCAAATTCAATTCAATTATAAATGTATCATATACATTATTATATACAAGAAAACAAAAATAGGGTAACCCCTTTTCCTTTCCTGGACCATTTATTTAGTAAAGTTAAAGTAAGGTCATGAAATAGTTAAAGTTATTTATTTTGTATTTTATACATAATGGGTTTACCTGGACCAATACATGATATTCTTGTTGTATTTCTGGGGTCAATTCTTGTATTAGGGGGTCTGGGGGTAGTATTATTTACCAATCCAATTTATTCTGCCTTTTCATTGGGATTGGTTCTTGTTTGTATATCCTTATTCTATATTTCATCGAACTCCTATTTTGTAGCTGCCGCACAGCTCCTTATTTATGTGGGAGCCATAAATATCTTGATCATATTTGCTGTAATGTTCATGAATGGTTCAGGATATTCCAATAATTCCTATTTTTGGACCATTGGAGATGGGGTCACTTTGATGGTTTGTACAACTATTCTTTTTTCACTAATTACTACTATCCCAGATACGTCATGGTACGGAATTATTTGGACTGCAAGGTCAAACCAGATTATGGAACAGGACCTAATAAATAACGTTCAACAAATTGGGATTCATTTATCAACAGATTTTTATCTTCCGTTTGAACTCATTTCAATAATTCTTTTAGTTTCCTTGATAGGTGCAATTACTATGGCTCGACAATAAGCAATAAAAATACTTAACTTATAATGATTCCCAATTCTTAGAATTATAACTAAATTCTAAATAAATAAATAGAAATTTTTAGTTAAATCTATCTACCGTCAATATCTTCTTTTGTTGTGTAATTGTTCTATTCTAATCAATTGAATCGGTTGAATTGTTATTCATATTGAAATGAATCGAGATTGATAAGGAGTTAGTCAATGATGTTTGAGCATGTCCTTTTCTTGAGTGTTTATTTATTTTCTATCGGTATCTATGGATTGATCACAAGTCGAAACATGGTTAGAGCGCTTATGTGTCTTGAGCTTATACTAAATTCGGTTAATATCAATCTTGTAACATTTTCTGATATATTTGATAGTCGCCAATTAAAAGGAGACATTTTCTCAATCTTTGTTATAGCCATTGCAGCTGCTGAAGCAGCTATTGGACTTGCTATTGTTTCGTCGATCCATCGTAACAGAAAATCAACTCGTATTAATCAATCGAATTTGTTGAATAATTAGTGATAATCATCATAGATAATTTAAATAAAGACACATAAAAATATTTAATAGAATTGAAATACTATTTTTTATTGAATTTGAATGCAATTCCATTTTATTGAATTGCATTTTTATATTTATATTGAAATAATGATGACCAATTTGTTGGCCAATTAATTTTAATTCGCATGTGTAACTCGTATCATCATAATTGTTGAAACGAAAATCAAAGTGTCTTGACCTTTTCTCATAAACAGATTGATTTAAGAAATATATTGATTGTTTTTAATAAACCACTGTTTCGTCTGGTGTCTACAATATTACAATATATAATATATGATTCATTTACTACTAATTTGATTTGACCAGATCGAAAATCTTTTATGTTCAAAACTGTAATTTATAGATCCAATGTCACATTCAGTAAAAATTTATGATACATGTATAGGGTGTACTCAATGTGTACGAGCTTGCCCCACAGATGTATTGGAAATGATACCTTGGGACGGATGTAAAGCCAAGCAAATAGCTTCCGCGCCAAGAACCGAGGACTGTGTAGGTTGTAAGAGATGTGAATCTGCCTGCCCAACAGATTTTTTGAGTGTCCGTGTTTATTTAGGGCCTGAAACAACTCGCAGCATGGCTCTATCTTATTGATACGTTACAAAAAACTCCACTTGAATCATTTGTGATTCCTCTTTACCGACAAAAGCCCGTGCTCGACAAAATATATTATTTTGAGGACGGGCTTCTCTGGTCAAAATGTATCTTGTCTTTATCACGAGTTATTTTCCTTGGTTAACAATACTTGTTGTTTTACCGATATTCGCGGGTTCCTCAATTTTCTTATTCCCTCATAGAGGGAATAAGATGTTTAGGTGGTATACTATATGTATATGCTTATTAGAACTCCTTCTAACGACTTATGCATTCTGTTATCATTTCCAATTGGATGATCCATTAATGCAATTGAAGGAAGATTCTAAATGGATAGATGTTTTTGATTTCCACTGGAGACTAGGAATCGATGGGCTTTCCATAGGACCCATTTTACTGACAGGATTTATCACTACTTTAGCAACTTTAGCAGCTTGGCCAATTACTCGAAATTCGCGGTTGTTCTATTTCCTGATGCTAGCAATGTACAGCGGTCAAATAGGATTATTTTCCTCTCGAGACTTTTTACTTTTTTTCATCATGTGGGAGTTAGAATTAATTCCTGTTTACTTACTTTTATCCATGTGGGGGGGAAAGAAACGTCTCTACTCGGCTACAAAGTTTATTTTGTACACTGCAGGGGGTTCCATTTTTTTCTTAATAGGAGTTCTAGGTATGGGTTTATATGGTTCCAATGAACCAACATTAGATTTTGAAAGATTAATTAATCAATCATATCCTGTGGCATTGGAAATAATATTCTATTTTGGCTTCCTTATTGCTTATGCTGTCAAATTGCCGATTATACCCCTACATACATGGTTACCTGATACCCATGGAGAAGCACATTACAGTACATGTATGCTTTTAGCTGGAATCCTATTAAAAATGGGCGCATATGGATTGATTCGGATCAATATGGAATTACTACCCCACGCTCATTCTATATTTTCTCCTTGGTTGGTGATAATAGGAACAATGCAAATAATCTATGCAGCTTCAACTTCTCTTGGTCAACGTAATTTAAAAAAGAGAATAGCCTATTCCTCTGTATCTCACATGGGTTTCACAATTATAGGAATTGGTTCCATAACCGACATGGGACTCAATGGAGCTATTTTACAAATGCTCTCTCATGGATTTATTGGTGCTGCACTTTTTTTCTTGGCGGGAACGAGTTGTGATAGAACACGTCTTGTTTATCTCGAAGAAATGGGAGGGATATCTATCCCAATGCCAAAAACATTTACCATGTTCAGTAGCTTCTCGATGGCTTCTCTTGCATTGCCAGGAATGAGTGGTTTTGTTGCGGAATTTTTAGTATTTTTTGGACTAATTACTAGTACAAAATATCTTTTAATGTCAAAAATGCTAATTACTTTTGTAATGGCAATTGGAATGATATTAACTCCTATTTATTTATTATCTATGTTACGTCAGATGTTTTATGGATACAAGTTATTTAATATTCCAAACTCTAATTTTTGGGATTCTGGACTACGAGAACTATTTCTTTCAATCTGTATCTTTCTACCCGTAATAAGTATTGGTATTTATCCCGATTTTGTTCTCTCGTTATCAGTTGACAAGGTACACGCTATCTTATCCAATTATTATCATAGATAGTGTTTCATTAATGAAACGGAAGGAAAGTCTTATAATTCTTTGAATTTAATATTTTGAAAATCGTTTGCTGTACTGTATAATGAAAAAAGAAATAAAATGAATAAGAATTGTAATTAGATACATCTCGAGTTTTTGAGAACCATTTAAATTTGAATGATTCCTTGATTCAAACGGTTCTCAAAAACTCATAAAAACAAACTTTCGTTATATATGGGATGATGCTTTTATCTTATGTATTCTTCATGTAGTTTATTCAATTAGATGTTTATGTGAATGAACCATAACTATGTAGACCTATTCCTAATAGATTGATCCCAAAATAGCATATCCAAATTATAATAAATCCTATAGAAGCTACAAGTGCCGAATTCGTACCTTTCCAATTTATATTTGTTCTAGTATGTAAATAAATCGCGAATATGGTCCAAGTAATAAATGCCCAAGTTTCCTTGGGGTCCCAATTCCAATAGGATCCCCATGCCTCATTAGCCCATACTGCTCCACAAAGAATACCTATGGTTAAAAAGGTAAACCCTAGACTAATGACACGATAACTCCAATAATCCAAACGCTCAGTTAATTGATATTTGTAATAATTTTGAAATGAAGGAAAAGAAGTGTTTTTAAAAACACTTCTTTTTTCATTCAAATATTCAATCTCACCAAAGAAAAATGACTTAATTAATAAATTATTGCTTTTACAAAAAATTTTGATGTTTTTTCGAAATGTAATGACTAGAAGAGCGACTGATAATAATGATCCGCATAAAAGAGCTGCATAGCTCAATAACATCATACTTACGTGCATCATTAACCACTGAGATTGTAGAGCAGGTACTAATATTGTGGATTGATGCATTTCAGTTGAAAGACCCGACATGGCAAAGCCTTGAGTAAAAATGGTACTTGGTGCAATTATTGTGCTTAAATCGTTTTTAAGGTTACGTATCTTGGGAATCATATGAATAATGAAGAAACTACACGAAAGGAAGATTAATGACTCGTATAAATTACTTAATGGAAAATGTCCCGAAGAAATCCAACGAGAAATTAATAATCCTGTTATAGAGAAAAAGGTAGCTATCATCCCTTTTTCTGATGAATCACGTAATCCTACAATTTTGTGGACTAATAAGGTCATCAAATGAATCATAATCACAATTGAAATGATCGAAAAAGAGATATGAGTTAATATATGTTCTAAAGTCACAAATATCATAAAAGGGGTCCCATTACAGAATTGGAAATCGCGAATTGAATACATTTTAGGATCTATTGTATCTCTTTTAGAAGATGCCGCCACTCGGACTCGAACCGAGATGCTTTAGCACTGCTTCCTAAGAGCAGCGTGTCTACCGATTTCACCACGGCGGCTTACTTGAAATAATAATAGTCAATTCATGTTGAATCGTCGAGATTCAAGGATTCAATATAGTTTAGGAAACATTAATTAGAATCAATGAATAAAGACTGGTTTGTGGTTTAAATATTTGAATCTTCAATAAAATATCTACCTAGGTAGTATCGTCGTGGGTCTTTTAACAATCAACTTTCATGTACTAGAAACTCAATTTTCTCCAAACAGTTGGAACTCCATAGTTTTTTCTCGGTTGAGGTATAAAACTAAGAATTGTCTTTTTTTCTCAATTTTTTTATGATTTGTTTTTCATTTATCCGATTTCATGGATTCAAATGAAAAAGATTGAGTTTTTTTTTCAATGAACAAAATCAAATAACTAGGATTTCATATCTATCACAATTTCATCATTAAATACAAATAATTTGTTATTTTTCTAATGATTTCGATACCTTAGTATATTTTAATTTTAGTATATTTAAATTAAAGTATTAATATTCTTTATTGCGCATATAATTTATAATTTATAATACCATTTACAAAACCAATTAAGTTTTGGGATAGGCATATAACAAAAGAGTTTCAATCTCTATCACAATTGTACTTTTCTATTGTGAAAAGTACAATTGTGATAGGGAAAAAAATAATACTTAGAACCCAATATACAAAAAACTCTTATTCTATATATCACAGCAGTGAGTTCTAAGTAATATTGAGAAATTTAATACAGAAAAATACATTAGTTAACATTAATCTTACAAAATTTGGGGTTCTTTAGGCTATATCAATTGAGATTATTCTAAGACTTTATTATTTGTTTGTCGCACAAAAAAACTTTTTGAATGCCCGGTGGAAACCGATTTCGCTAAAGAAAAAGTTTTTACTGCAACTAAATATCCTTTTTTCTTCCAAATATTTCTACGAATACGTTTTTTTGACATAGAAGTACGTTTTTTTGGAACTGCCAT